ATCATAGTTCAAATATTTCTTTTCTTGATCTAGTAAATATATTCCGTGCTCCGGAAACTCAAATAAATTTCCGACGAGGTAGAATGATCTCTATCAAGATGACAGATCCATTTTCTGTATATCAATAGGATCAATTATAACAAGTCACACACTCATATTCCGCAAATACCGAAAAAAAGAAATTTCACGATCGAACTACCAACTAAAAGAGACTAACAAGGCGAGTCCTCAGTTTTTTTACTAGCACTTCATTGCTCTTATGAACCTAACTTACTAAAATTCCATCCAATAAAACGGAAGAATTATAAATCTCCAAAATAATACACAGGAATACCGCAAATAGAGCCATAGCGACTCCCATAAGAGGAGTAGTCCCCCAGCCCGGAGCTACTTTACCATATTCCGAATTTAATGGTTTCAATAAATCCCCTACACGAGTTCGTCTTGGCCCAGATTTAGAACTACCCTCAACAGTTTGTGTAGCCATAAATACAATTTCATTGGTTAAGATCTGTTGACTTTGTATACCATTCCGTTGTAGTTGTAAATAAACAACCTTATTGTAGATCCATCCCGATTTTTAAATCTAATAATGGAAACAGCAACCTTAGTCGCCATCTCCATATCTGGTTTACTTGTAAGCTTTACTGGGTACGCCTTATATACTGCCTTTGGGCAACCCTCTCAACAACTAAGAGACCCATTCGAGGAACACGGGGATTAGTTGAAGTAATGAACCTACCCATAGAGAATATGGTAGGTTCATTACTTCAATTGGGATAATCCAAAATTATTTTATTTTTTAGTCGGAACCTTAGGAGGTTCTCGAAAAAAGATAGCGAAAAAAATTATTCCCAGAGTAGAGACTAACAGGAATGTATAAACCAATGCTTCCATAGATTCGATCGTGGTTTACAATTATAGCTTCCAAACCTATTTATTTGGGATCATTTATAAAAAAATAAAAAAAATAAAGGTAAAGAGTCAAAGAAAAAGCAGTGCTTTAAGTGACTATTTCTCCGTGACCTATTCCATGTAAAAATAAATAAAATAGAAATGTAGGCGAAAAATACAAGAGAAATTTTGTATTAAACTGCCTGTCTCTTTGTGGTTGGATCTCCCAATTTTTGGAATGCTCCAAATTCTACTTGAGCATCCAAATCTGGATCAATACCAGCAAAAACATCCCGGAACAAGGTTCTAGCCCCATGCCAAATGTGTCCGAAAAAGAACAGCAAAGCGAATGAGGCATGCCCGAAGGTGAACCAACCCCTTGGACTGCTACGAAAAACACCGTCGGATTTTAAAGTAGCACGATCCAATTCAAAAATTTCGCCCAATTGAGCACGTCTAGCATATTTTTTCACAGTAGCAGGATCACTGTAACTCACTCCATTAAGTTCGCCACCATAGAATTCAACAGTTACACCTACTTGTTCGACACTATACTTAGATTCTGCCCTTCGAAAAGGAACATCGGCTCTCACAATTCCATCTCCATCTACCAAAACTACTGGAAATGTTTCAAAAAAAGTAGGCATACGACGTACAAAAAGCTCGCGTCCTTCTTTATCTCTAAAAACAGGGTGGCCTAACCATCCAATAGCGATTCCATCCCCATTGTCCATCGAGCCCGCTCGAAATAGTCCCCCTTTTGCAGGATTATTACCAATGTAATCATAAAAAGCTAATTTTTCAGGAATTTTAGACCAAGCTTCTGATAAACTCAGATTTTCTGCTAATCCAGCACTAATTCTTCGATATATTTCTTGCTGAAAATATCCCTGATCCCACTGATAACGAGTAGGGCCAAATAATTCAATAGGGGTAGTTGCTGAACCATACCACATAGTTCCAGCAACAACGAAAGCTGCAAAAAACACAGCAGCGATACTACTGGAAAGAACAGTTTCAATATTTCCCATACGTAAGCCCTTGTATAGACGTTGAGGCGGGCGAACACTAAGATGGAATAGACCTGCTAATATGCCCAATGTCCCCGCTGCAATATGATGAGAAGCTATTCCTCCTGGAACAAAAGGATCAAAACCTTCTGCGCCCCATGCTGGACTTACAGGTTGCACTTTTCCAGTTAGTCCATAAGGATCAGATACCCATATTCCAGGACCATACAAGCCTGTTACATGAAATGCACCAAACCCAAAGCAAGCCACTCCTGAAAGAAATAAATGAATTCCAAAGATCTTAGGCAAATCCAAAGAAGGTTTTCCTGTACGTTCATCACAGAATATTTCTAAATCCCAATAAACCCAATGCCAGATAGCTGCCAAGAAACACAAGCCGGAAAACACAATATGTGCACCTGCCACACCTTCGTAACTCCAAATACCTGGATTAGTTATAGTTCCACCTGTAATACTCCAACCGCCCCATGAATTGGTTATTCCTAAACGAGTCATGAAAGGTATAACGAACATACCCTGTCTCCACATTGGATCAAGAACGGGATCAGAGGGATCAAAAACCGCTAATTCGTAGAGAGCCATTGAACCGGCCCAACCAGCAACTAAAGCTGTATGCATTATATGGACAGAAAGCAATCGACCGGGATCATTCAATACAACAGTATGAACACGATACCAAGGCAAACCCATGGAAATACCCCTTTATCAAACATAAATAGACACTATGTAACTTTATCACATTGAACTAACTAAAAAATATAGTTATATATATATACTATGTACCTAACCTTTTTCAGTAGATTATCTATGAATAAGGGTTAATATTTATTCCGTTACATTGGAAATAATGGAAAAATTCTGTTCGTAGGAACAAAGAGAAGCAGATCTATTCTATACCCGATAAGTAACAATACGCAATGGGGAATTGGCTTTATTTTTGCAAAATGAATAGATGAAGACTTGTCTTCATTATTTGAATAATCTCCTCATAAGAATTTTTATTTATTCATTCTCTATTTCTGTATCAACCCTACAATCTCTGTATTAAATAGGAGAAACAGAAATTCAAATTATGAAAATAAGAAATCCATTGTTACGTTTCCACATTAAAGTCAAATATAGTAATTTAATTAATTTTTTTTTTAATGCCCATTGGTGTTCCAAAAGTACCTTTTCGGAGTCCTGGAGAGGAAGATGCAGTTTGGGTTGACGTATAGTGCGACTTGTCAGACATATTGGCTCATATGGGATTTACCCGTTCTCTCCCCCGATGGAGATATCCTCTGTTTCGCCCAAGAAAGATTGATTGAATTGTCAAAAAATCGGAGCGCGAAGTACGATTAAATCAATTGTTTTAGAGATCAATAATCTAAACTAAATTAGAAGAACTTATGGTTGTTTTGTACCAAAAAAATAAAATATTAAGGCTCCGTTCAGAAAATACCAAATTGGTAATATAGGTACCATTATTACTTGTATTATAAAGAAAGGATTTCCCTAGGCTAGGAAACTTCCAATCAATGGAATTGTATAAGAAAATAAGAATAAATTAGTTTGCCGGAAGGCATGAAACTTATTCACAAAACAAAGAAAAAATCGTAGCAAAAAGAAGTGGCATTGAAACAATTTGTCCTATATGTGCAAATAGAATTCGGAGAAATATTTGCCCGGAGTAGAACATTAACCTAAAAGAATTTAAAGGGGCCATTTAGGAACAAGAAAATGACATCGTGATTTCAATATCAATGAGACAATACATCAATGAGAGGTTAGTTCAAAAAGTTTTTTGAATTTTTTTATAAGGTTCCTAGGTAAGGAAACAAAAACTCATGAGTTTTTGTTTTTTAACTTGACAAAGACAAAGTCCCTAAAAACCTGTTAAAAAAAGAAATAGGACTGGAATCAACACATTGATTTTTTTTTCGCAATTTGTTGAACCGTATGCATCAAAAGGTGCATGTACGGTTCCTAAAGGATACCTTTTTGTCCTAATCAACCGACTTTATCGAGAAAGATTACTTTTTTTAGGCCAAGAGGTTGATAGCGAGATCTCGAATCAACTTGTTGGTCTTATGGTATATCTTAGTATAGAGGATGATACTAAGGATCTTTATTTGTTTATAAACTCCCCCGGTGGATGGGTAATACCTGGAATAGCTATTTATGATACTATGCAATTTGTTCCACCCGATGTACATACAATATGCATGGGATTAGCAGCTTCAATGGGATCTTTCATTCTGGTCGGAGGAGAAATTACCAAACGTCTAGCATTCCCTCACGCTTGGCGCCAATGAGTTTTTTATTTGTTTGAGAAAAAAAAAAAAGACTATGCCTTCGCCATATGGAACATTAATAATAAGTAAAAATAGCATGGCATTTTAAATTCGATATGAACAAACCCTTTTGTTTTTCTATAATATGAAATTATGTATCGAGATAGGAGTATGAAACAAAGGTCATTTCCGATTATATGTTGGAGGTCTGTTTCAGTGTCACAAACCTTTTTTCTTACACATCAGAAGTGCTTTTCTGATATTTATGTTATAAAAAAATCAAAAAATAAGATTTTTTTCCTTACCCTATGATGGGGTCAGAAAAAACCTTGGGATTGCTAAATTAAAGATGAGATAAATAATAAATATATAAAGCAACAGAACCATCATAGTATTTTTGACTTCTACGAAAGGAAGGGTGGTAAATGGATCATTCAAGGATCTGGATCATATGGATTCTATTTTTCCCTAGTATCTTTGTAGCGTTGTTTCGCGTACGTAAGGGAAAGGTCAATTCCATTGCGGAGCCGTATGCAATGTACAAAAAATGCCTGTACGGTTGTTCAATTCTATCTTTTTATTATTTTTGAGTTACCTTCAACTAATCATGTAAGATAGAGAAGACGTTCATGATGGATGTTATATAATCAGGGTTATGATTCACCAACCTGCTAGTTCTTTTTATGAGGCACAAGCAGGGGAATTCATCCTGGAAGCAGAAGAACTACTGAAACTTCGCGAAACCCTGACAAGGGTTTATGTACAAAGAACCGGTAACCCATTATGGGTTGTATCCGAAGACATGGAAAGGGATGTTTTTATGTCAGCAACGGAAGCCCAAGCTTATGGCCTTATTGATCTTGTGGCAGTCGAAAATACGGGGGATTTCACGTAAATTCAGGATTCCATTTCAAATTCAAGTTGATATTAAATATTTTTATTTTATGCAAATAAAATATTTATTCAAGGGAAATTCTTAATAATTATCAGGTTAAGATCGATCTAAACCAGCCAACTATAATCACATCATATAAATATACGATTCAACATGCCAACAATTAAACAACTCATTAGAAATGCAAGACAGCCAATCAGGAATGTCACAAAATCTCCCGCTCTTCGAGGATGTCCTCAGCGTCGAGGAACATGTACTAGGGTGTATGTGCGACTCGTTTAGATCATGAGCTCGAACAACTGAGATAATTGTTCCAGTATCAATGACCAGTACCGATGAATAGAGAGAATAGAAAAAATAGAAGAATCCAGTTTACTATCTAAAAGAAAAGTAAAGATTCATAATATCCCTCTATTGATTGTGTATGAATTTTATGGTTTCTGTTGGTGCAAATCCAATCACCTCAAATTGAGATGAAAATAAATTCTCCATTGGTAGCAAAAAAGTTATCCATTAAGCGGGGAAACAATATTTAAGAAAAAAAAATTATTATGCTCCTATTCTTGAAATAACGGACTAACAGGGTCAGCTACCTAACCAACTTTCATAATTAAATGCCGTCACTGTATGGATAGCTCTCATTGTGAAAAGACCTATTACTGTATAATTCTTGGGTAGAGCCAAAAAGTGCGAACTGTACAAGTTACCAAAAACATTGATTAAATGGGATGGGATAAAGAGCTCCGGTGTATAGAGAGGACCTCACCGTTTAAGAAGTAACCATAGAAACGAAGGAATCCACTGAATTTCTTATTTACACACACAAGCGAAAGACCTGACTGAAAGAACTCAAAAATCGTGGTTGGGAAGGTTATAGTAGCAAAAGCCATTGGAATTTATATTTTATATATCGGAATAATCCGTTTTGTTATTAACAGAACCGGGGGGAAAAGAATGACTGAACGAACAGAAATCAATTAGTTGTTCATCAAAGTTTAATTTGATTAAATGACCAGAGTTAAACGAGGATATATAGCTCGGAGACGCCGAACAAAAATTCGTTTATTTGCATCAAGCTTTCGAGGGGCTCATTCAAGACTTACTCGAACTATTACTCAACAGAAAATGAGAGCTTTAGTTTCTGCTTATAGAGATAGAGGTAGGCAAAAGAGAGATTTTCGTCGTTTGTGGATCACTCGAATAAATGCAGTAACTCGAGAGAACGAGGTTTCCTATAGTTATATTAGATTGATACATAACCTGTACAAGAGGCAATTGCTTCTTAATCGTAAAATACTTGCGCAAATAGCTATATTGAATAAGAATTGTCTTCACATTATTTCCAAAAAGATCATTAAATAAAAGAGATTTTAAAATTATATATAGGAATGGTTGAAAAAAAATTCCCCGGAGAATAAACTCCGGGAACATAGAATAAAAAAATTAAGTTAAGATAAGTAGTATAAATGAACGAACATGTTTCAATAAAAAAAGGATTTATTCTTCTCCATTTTATTATTACAACACAATAATTAAATACGGATTCTAATTATAGTCTTTTTCAAATTCAAAAACTTCAATGTTGAGTTAAGATTGAAGTTTTTAGCCAATTGAAGAGTATAATATGCCTACTTATTTCTGGTTCTAGGACCAGTAGCTCTAGGGATCGACTCGGTTCTCTCAAATTGTTTCTCATTATTAAGAAAAGGTAACAAAGATAAAATACGAGCTTGTTTTATAGCAATAGTAATTAATCGTTGTTGTTTCAAGGTTAATCTATTCACTCGTCTAGATAATATTTTTCCTTGTTCACTAATAAATCGACTAATTAAACTCATGTTTCTATAATCAATTCGATCCCCCGATCCAATTGGGGGCAAACGCCTACGAAAAGATCGCTTGGTTTTATGAAAGGGTTGCTTGGATTTATCCATAGTTTAGTCCTTATCTCTAAAATCCTATTTCTTCATACATTTTAGATACGACCGAAATAGGGTTTTATTTCTATATTTATATATGTTATATTCTCTATTTCTATATTAATGTTATAGTCTATATTTATATAGATTATTCTATAATATATCTTATTAATCTCTTCCTGCTCTTTGCATTCAAAGAATCAACGACAGGCTCTGTTCTATCTATTTCTTTACTTCCACATGAATTGTATGCTTGTTACAGTAGCGACAAAATTTTTTCAATTCTAATCGACTGGGTGTATTGTGTCGATTCTTTTGAGTCACATATCTAGAAACACCTGGAACTTCCTTAGTCACACCATTTTCATTTCTGCCACAACTGTTACATTCTAAAATAACTCTGACTCTAACATCTTTACCTTTTGCCATGGACCTCCTTTGATTTGGATTTTGGATGGACTCAATTCTTCTATTTTCAACCCGAACTGAAGAACAACAACGGAACATAAAATAAAAAATTCAATGGAAATTACTCAAATTTCATTTCGAAAGTTTTCATTATAACGTAATAATTAACTAATACAACTTTTTTCTAACTATCCATTTTTTGGAGTCTAATCAATAGTACTTCATTGGTGTATTTGAGATTATTTTGTTTTGTGGAGCCTTTCTTTGTCTTAGACCCATATTTCTTCCATTTTAATCCTACTAATCCAATTCTATCTTAGAACACCAATCAGATGCCGGAACCTTTGATTCTTTATATTTTCTTCCTATCCTAAATGAATCAAAAGAAGGGGGTGAGAAAAATGAGTTACATAGAACTCTTTGTATCTCTAACTTGATTTATTCTCATATCAATAACTAGAATAGAAACTAGAATTAAAAAAAAGGGAATAATAAGGCATCTGGGAATAAACGATTAATTTCTATCAATAAACCTGCTAAAATCCCAAACCATAGAGTACTCAGTACAGGTGCCACAGATAGATATGTTTTTAGATCTTGCATTGAAAATACTCCTTGTTTATTTTATTGTAATACATGTATGATTAGATGCTGAAAGTCACTTAAAGATCCCTCGTATTTTTATGTTACGCAACATTTATCACTAAAATGTTTATGTGCAATGAGCCAGTAAAAGTAAAAGGTCGTTTATAAAACAGAAAAAAAAGTCCTGAACATCAACACAAAATTGTCATTCTTTCTTTTTTTCTTGTACATCATTTCAGATGTATATAGTTTATTATATGTATATGAAACAAAAAATAAGAAATGGCAAGCAAATTTTATGATATGATAGATAAAGAAGAAAATAATGATGTGGAAAACAAGACAGGGCTTTTGTACAATGACACTGTACAACAATTGAAAAAAGGGATGTAGCGCAGCTTGGTAGCGCGTTTGTTTTGGGTACAAAATGTCACGGGTTCAAATCCTGTCATCCCTACCTATTACTCCTCCTATGGGCAGTAACGGGAGATTTATTGAGATCAGTAGGAATTCTTTTCCGTACAGTTGTATCTTCTGTCATAAGAAAGCGCTCTTAGTTCAGTTTGGTAGAACGTGGGTCTCCAAAACCCGATGTCGTAGGTTCAAGTCCTACAGAGCGTGAATATGTTCTTTGTTATAGTGAATAACAATAAACTCACTTAAAAAGTGGAAATACAACTCAAATTTGACCTCCTACAGAGAGGAGGTCAATCAAAATCAAAAAATAAATGTTACTTAATCAATCAAAGGTCCAGCTGATCACCACGTCTGTATTGTAAATACGCCGTTACGAATAATCCTGCCAAAGTAATAGGAATTAGACCTAACACAATTCCAAATAGAAGAACTTCAATCATTTCGATTTCGTTAAAGGAAAAAAGAGAGGGAAAATTTATTCCTAAATATTAATCTGAATCGTAGGTGAATCTCAATCACCCAATTTTGGCAATTGACATTGAAAAGAACCTTAGAATACTTGAAATCTCATAGAAATATTCATTTTTTTATTGCTCATTTAGTTAACTTCAAATAAGTCGTATCTTGTTCAAACCAATGAAAAGCACTGAGGCTATAGTTGAAGCAGCCAATAGAAAACCGAAATAACTAGTTATAGTAAGCATGAAACACCCAAATAAAATATCTTCTTTTGCTACATATGTTGATAAAACATTTACCTAAGCTTCTATTTTTGCAAGATACAATAAAAAAATACCAATGGCACAAATTCAAATTGAAAATTCTTGATTCATTAGTCATTATAAGCAATATTAACAAAGATAGGGGTGACATAGAGATAAAAAAAAAGATTGATTTTTTTTTGGCTCTAACATCGATTAATCCTGTAATTATGAATCGGCGATTCATTGTGCAATTCAGACGTTAATTCTTGAAACCTATTTACTTATATATTTTAAGAGTTTAACTCATTAGATTTAGTAGTAAGCAATTGCCCATAACATAATAAATTAAATATCTCGAATGATGAGATAAAAAAAGGTATCTCATCATTTATTGAAGAAAATAAATATTGAAGAATATTGAGTTTTACTTTATTTTTTTAGGTCCAACTCAATTCCAGGGTTAGGATTTTACACTACATTATTTTTTGAGATTCTACATTCTTTTTTGCCGTATCATATTAGGTAGTTCTATGATTAGATTCTCATTGTATTCTGGTTCGGTTGAAAAGACACTTTTGCTTTGGATAAAATACAAGAAAGGTTGCATTACAAATATAGATTTTTCTATTGTTTTATTAAAATTAAAAATGGATTTTTGATTTAATATATTATAGGATAAAAATCCATTTTTATTTTAGGATAAAAATACGGGATAAAAATATTTTTATAATTATTAATTATATTAGAAAAGGAAACCTTTGATTGGCACTTTATTAAGATGATGAATTTCTATTATCAAACCAGTAATAAAAACTTTATACTACCAAACACATGAAGTTTAAGAATATTCTTTTGAATAACATATGAATAA